CATTGCCAGAAATGAATAAGGTAAAATTTCCATTTATGCATCAAAAAGAATGTCCCTTTTGAGGCCAGAATGAATTTTCCCTTATACCTAACAGAATGCGGGGAAAGATCCTTGAAAAGCCATAAGATAACGGCAAAATCCTTAGTAAAAAGTTTTACTAAATATTCTAATTTTCCGTAGAAAAAAGTGCGTTCAAGAAGGGCTCTATAAGATGTTGATCGTAAATGAGAGGATTGGTTGCAAAGAAAAAAGAAAATAGATTCGTATTCACATACATGAAAATTATATAAGAACACGAATAATCTTTGATTTCTAAAAAAAAAAAAAGAAATAGAGTTTTTTGGAATAAAAAAACTATTCCAATTATTATTATGATACTCATAAAGAAAGAATCGTAATAAATGCAAAGACGAGGCATCTCTTACCCAGTACCGAAGGATTTGAACCAAGATTTCTAGATGGGCGGGGTAAGGTAGTAATATATCTAACACAGAATTACAATGTAAAAATTTGTCCTCTAAAAAAGGAAATATTGAATGAATTGATCGAAAATTATGAGATTTGACTTTTTTTTGTTTCTCTAGAGAAGCTATTAATAGAAGATAAAATGGAATTTCCACAATAAATGAAAATCCTTCTGATATCATTTGCGAATAAAAATTGTGTTTGTGCCCCCAAAAGTCATTTTTGTTAGAATCGTTAGACGAAAGAATCAAATGATTCTGTTGATACATTCGAGTAATTAAACGTTTCACAATTAGTAAACTATATTTCCTATTACCTAAAGTTTCCAACAAAATAGATTTATTTAAATCATGACCATATGCAAACGAAAAAATATATTCCTGAAAGATAAGTGGATATAAAAAGTTGTGTTGCCAAGAACCCTCTAGTTCTATATATCCTTGGAATTCTTCCATTTAAAACCAGACCTAAAACTCAAAAAAAAAAAAAATGGGGGGTTCTTAAGTTATCAAATGATACATAGTGCGATACAGTCAAAACAAGGTATTTTTTTTTTTAATAGATACCTCGGTAAATTCATCAGCGGACTCTCTATTTTTTCCGTCCAATTTGTTTTTTTGTTATTAAGAAATAACATAAAACGTTGGTTAGAAATCCTTTATTTTTTCAACCCAATCGCTCTTTTGATTTTGGAAAATCTTTATCAATATACTGTTTCTTCTACACACTCATGTCCATCTTCATATGGAGAATGGGGAGTTTAATAGTTAGGATTCACTAAAAAAGAAAATCCACACGTGGGAGAATCCTTTCCCGCATCAGGCACTAAGTTTTTTTAACGTCTAATTAGATCGGGTAATCATTCAAATTACGAAGATAAGCTCGTTGCTTATTATTTCCAAAAAATTAGAACCCATAAGGATAGGGTTCGATCCATTTATTCAATCGACCCAACAGTGAATTCATTGCATTTCCTTCCAAGAAATAAAAGAAAGGTTTGTACTGCTTTGATAAGAATGAAATAGGTTCTAAATTCTCTATTGATACGACATGCTCTTTTTTCCATAAATTTCCTTTCCGGATCAGTCGTGGTCGTATAAAATCTACCGATGGTGTAGACGAATTCCTTACTTCATCCAAATATGTAAAAGATCTTAGCCGCACTTAAAAGCCGAGTACTCTACCGTTGAGTTAGCAACCCCCCAAATAGCTATGTTATGTAGATAAAATCAAAATAAATAAAATAGGATTGGAATCAAAACGTTGAATTAGCAAGAAATCGCAAAAAAATTTTGAGTTGATTCCCGTTACGAACATAAAAACAAACACCAATATCAGAGATTCTTGAATTAAAAATTTGCTAAACAAAGAATCTACATTTTTAGATCCAAAAATGTGATTTTATATCAAAACAAATTTAATGAATCCTTGAATAAAAATATTGGGCAGAAGACATAAAAAACCATTTCATTTTTTAATTTCACAATTGAATTATATTTGTTCAATACATTCTTGTCAATATGAATATGAATAAAAAAGAAAATACAATTACAAGAAATTCCATTTTCTTTTTTATTTTACTTTCAATTGAATAACGTTAATGTACTCAAATTCAAATAAAATCCCATTCTATTATATGATATAATTGAAATTGCGAACTCTAAATAGAAAACAAAGAAAAAATGAAATATTTAATATGGAGGAAAATGAAAAAATGAAATATTTAATATGGAGGAAAATTTTTGTTGGATTGGCGCTACAAAAAAAGTACGGGACTAAAAAAGTTCTACCAAATTACAACCTCATTATCTTTAGTTTTTATATAAAAAAATGTATTATTCATTAATTGAACTTCGTTTGCTTAAATTCAATGCAATTCCTTTAATAAAATCTCAAATTCTTTAATAAAATCTCGCCTCTTTAAAATATCAGAATCAGAAAGAGTGTCTGGAGGTTGAGCGCCTTTTCCTTTTGTAAGAAAAATGCAATTCCTTTAATAAAATCTCAAATTCTTTAATAAAATCTCGCCTCTTTAAAATATCAGAATCAGAAAGAGTGTCTGTAGGTTGAGCGCCTTTTACTTTTGCTTTTACTTTTGTATTTGTAATAAAAATAAAAACTAGCCTCTTTAAAATATCAAGAACAGTTTCTGTAGGTTGAGCGCCTTTTTTAAGAAAATATACCAAAGCAGGAACATTTAAATAAGTTTGATTTTTTATCGGATCATAAAAACCTACTTTCTTCAGATCTCTCCCCTCTCTTCGGGACCGAGCATCAATTGCAACGATTTGATAGAAGGCTCATTGGGATAGATTTAACCCCCCTTGGAAACGTATAGGAAGTTTTCTCCTCGTACGGCTCGAGAAAAAATGATTAAAAAAAAATGTATGCATAAATTAGAATGACCAATCAAAAAGTCTATAAAATCCTCAATCCTCAAATGAATTAAAATTAAGACCTTTCTTTCCTCAAAAAAATCATTTGTATACTCATAACTCAAGTTGGATAGGTTTCAAGGAGCAAAAAAAAAATCCTTTAGCATTTATCATTTATTGAGCAGTCTAAAATACGCTCTGTTTTGTCTCATTTAACATCGATTTGAATTGATCCCAATCAATTGTTGCGACAATTCAAAAGAGTCTTTCCTTGTTCCGGAAGCCTTTATCTTGTTTTTTGAATCATTGGGTTTAGACATTACTTCGTTGATTTTTAATCCTTTCAAAAATGGCAGCAACATACCTTTTTATTATTTATTTCTATCAAAGAATCTAATCATATGAACGAGGGATTTCCGCACGATATATATAAATCAAATTAATTAAAAAGGTTTATCAAAATATCCCGGGGGATTAAAAATTTGCTTTATTTTGATCCTTTCTATTTTTCTGTCAAAGATAACTTACGAAGTTGTTCCAACTTATTCTTTTGATTGACACTAACCCTAGACCCCTTTCCCTTGAGAAATAGCTCAATACTTTCTACTCGAGCTCCATCATATTCCATTACACCCCAACAAACCGGGTTCGAGTGAAACAGAGAAAAAGATGTCGAGTTAAGAGCATCCTTTATTATAGAATGATGGATATAAGAATCCATAACAGATCATGTCCTTCAAGTCGCACGTTGCTTTCTACCACATCGTTTCAAACGAAGTTTTACCATAACATTCCTCGAATTTGGAACCGGTTTGCGGTTGATTCAATTATCGAATCATGAATAGTCATTGGTTCACAGTTAAGACAGTTGTTACATAGATTCGATACTAATATATCTTACACTTTTTTATTTTAGTACTGTTCTTTTTTCTAAATTTTTTTCTTAATTAACATTTTTTATACAAATTACAAAAAATTAATTTGGACAATAAGACGATATCCCTAAGAGATAAGCTAAGAGAGATAAATCCATTTTTCTTTTTCAACTCAACCTTTAAATATATTATTTTTTTTTATTTATATATATAAAAAAAAATAATAGTCAAAATACAATTAGTTTTCCGGGGATGAACAAAAAAGAACTAACTTCCTTCTATAATTTTAGATGAATATTTTTTGTCTATATTATATATTCCTATATCATATATAGAGGATGGATATAGAATAGGTAAAGACGCAACTTTTTTATAATTAAAATTTCTGTAATCTATAACCCTATCGTGCCTCAATACCCAATGGATGCGCCTTTAGTTGCGTGTCATTTGAGCCTGAAGTTGTGAAAGATGTGAAAAATATCTAATTTTTGTTATTCTAATCGTTAGCCAAAAGAGTCAAACTCTAGCCAATCTTACACCTTATAAACTAAACTTTAGAAAAAAAAGTTTTTTTCTTATTATTAACTAAAATTACATAGGCTCTGGGACGGAAGGATTCGAACCTCCGAATAGCGGGACCAAAACCCGATGCCTTACCGCTTGGCCACGCCCCACTTCGATTTCTATACTAATAAACACTAATATTGTTGTTGATTGTTCGTCAATTCCAGCCCAACTATCTAAAGAATCAATTAGATTCTGTTGGTTAGTATTTTAACTTCGACACATGTAGACATAGAAAAAATGAATTTATTGATCATTACGAATAATTCCATTAAGATATTATATGAAAATAGAATTTATTCTATTCTCTATTGAGAATGGAAGGTTTTTTGATTGAGTGAGTAAGTTCAAAAAACGAAAGATTTTTTTCTATCAATAACTCAATCAAAATACAATTTTTTAAAAAACAATCTGTTATGCTTAATATCTTAAGTTTGATCGGTCTTAATTCTGCTCTTTATTCGAGTAGTTGTTTCTTTGCCAAATTGCCGGAGGCCTATGCTTTTTTGAGTCCAATTGTCGATTTTATGCCAGTCATACCTCTACTTTTTTTTCTCTTAGCCTTCGTTTGGCAAGCTGCTGTAAGTTTTCGATAAGATCTTTCATCTTATCTTATCCTATAAAAATGAATGCTTTTTTTTCGAGAAAGAGGATTCTATTCTAATACTCAATAATTAACAAAAAAAGTCTTACAATATGAGCCTTTAAAATATTAAATTATTAAATTTAAAATATTAAATTAAATATAAAATATTAAATAAAAATTCTTGGATCGACACAATCCACATTATCTCATTTTCCATTCTAACTCGTTTTTTAGATAACTGAACACCTTATTGTGATACTCCAGAATATCAACAAGTTTGTATAAAAAATTATTGATAAGTAAGACAATAATAGATAAGATAATAATAACTTTCTTTTTTATTTCTTATTTATATATATTAAGAAATAAAAAAAAAATGCCTTTCGGCGTCAAACCAAATAAAAAATTATAGGATATGCGGTATAAAAAAAGGGAATTTATTATCTAAAAAAAAACTCTTGGAGATTTTTAATGCTTACTCTCAAACTCTTTGTTTACACAGTAGTGATATTCTTTGTTTCTCTCTTTATTTTCGGATTCTTATCTAATGATCCGGGGCGTAATCCTGGGCGCGAAGATTAACAAAAGGGTTTTTTACTTGATTGTTCATCTCTTTTTTTTTTCGAAGTTAAAAAAAAAAAAAAAAATGCAAATATTTTATAAAAAATATTGAATTCTAATTTAAAATAAATTTGAACGAAAAAATATATCTATAATAGTGTAAAATGTAAATGTAACTGGAACACGGAAAGAGAGGGATTCGAACCCTCGGTACGAATAACTCGTACAACGGATTAGCAATCCGACGCTTTCGTCCACTCAGCCATCTCTCCCCCTTGCAAATAAAATAAAAAATATAAAAAAAATTGTTATTTATATAATTTATAATAATATTTATAATAATAAATAATTTAGAATTCTATATATAAATAAATAACATATAAATAAATAACATATAAATAAATAACATATAAATAAATAACATATAAATAAATAACATATAAATAAATAACATATAAATAAATAACAATAACGTTTATATAATATAATGTTAATATATAACAATAATATACGTTATGTATATAAAATAGACAAGTTGTTATTGTGTCATACAAGAGTACAACAGCAAGTACAAGTTTTAGATGAAATTCCAATCAGTTGTATAAAGACAAAAAAAAGAAAGATTCAATTTGACTATCTTATATAATAATAAGAAAAATTATATATAAAGAAAGACCTTTTCGACCGAAAAAATGAAATTTATATATTCCCGCGGCCTGGCCTAATCAGTACTTCGCCAGGCCCTTTTTTTATTTATTCGGTGTTCGACAAAAGCGATATTTTGATACAATAATTGAACTGTAGCGGGTATAGTTTAGTGGTAAAAGTGTGATTCGTTCTATATAACCCTTTAATAGTTAAGGGGTCCCCCGGTTTGATTAGTATTCTGGTCATAAACTTTATTTCGAAAAAGGAATTAATCCCTTACCTTCAATGCCAAAATTGAAAACAATTATACATTCTCGTGATTTGTATCCAAGAGTCAATTAAAACTATAAATTTTGGATTATGAAATTACGAAACATGAATTTTTTGTAATTGGACCCCTATTTCCAATTGAATGAGTATAAGTAAGAAATCCATGGATAAAGATATAAAAAGGGTTTCTAATCGTAACTAAATCTTCCTCTTTTTTTATAAGGAAAGTGAGGCAAAATGGCTATTAAATGATGACTTTAGTTTACTAGAGGCTTCAATCAACATATTTCTTGTAGCTCGGTGGAAACAAAAAACTTTTCCTTAAGATTCTCTCAACTAGAAATAGAGAACGAAGTAACTAGAAAGATTGTTTGAATCTCTTCTTCTAAAAGGATCATCTAGAAAGCAAGTTTTTTTTAATTTAATCCATTCATATAAAAAGCTGACATAGATGTTATGGGTGAATTTTTTGAGGTCCCGCCGTAAATTTTTTCTGGGAATTCTTCCATTTTCCATAAAGGAGCCGAATGAAACCAAAGTTTCATGTTCGGTTTTGAATTAGAGACGGTCAAAATGAAAAACTAGCGTCGACTATAACCCCTAGCCTTCCAAGCTAACGATGCGGGTTCGATTCCCGCTACCCGCTCCGCTCTATTCTATAATAATTAATACGTCGTTATTGCGTTGAATATACAATTCAAAAAAAAATATCATCTCACATACAATCCAATTCTTTTTTCAGAACAAGAAAATAGTGAAAGTCAAAAACGCAAAAAAATAGGAATGGTCGGAATGAAATGAAAAGCGTCCATTGTCTAATGGATAGGACAGAGGTCTTCTAAACCTTTGGTATAGGTTCAAATCCTATTGGACGCAATTTTTTCCATATGTTTTTTTTTTATTTCTATACGAAGAAAGGTAGTTTTTTTCATAATATATATATTTATTATATATATAATATAAATATTATGTATAAATATAATATAAATATTATGTATAAATATAATGTATAAATTTTACAATACATTATTATTAAATTTAAGAGGGATCAATTTCTTTATGCTTGTTCCTGAAGTAGAAAGCGTTCCATCTGTTCTTGAATAGCTTCTTTTAAAAGGGCTTCTGCCTCCTCAGTAAATTTTTTGGTAGAAGAGAT